TATTTAGGTCTGCCTTCGGCCTAGATCAACCTAAGTGAAATGGAATCTCTACCGCTCCGCTGCAAGAGTCAAATATGAGACTTCATACACCTCAAAGCTCATAGGACGAAAAGAACTTCTTTTGAGATCCTTAGACTCATTATGCCTGGCATTGAATGGAATGAGCATTTACCTTATAATGGTAGGTTCTTTTTTATTTGGCACAAGAATTCGCACCTGAATTGGATCAAACCAAATATTTGTCAGGCTATTTTTCTCTTGTTCTCTCGAATCTACGGAGTAAGACATCAACTTATAAAAAAAAAATATATAAATTATGGTCATTGCATAATTGGCTCCCTTGAAAAGCATTGGCGCACGTGTAAACGAGGTGCTCTACCTAACTGAGCTATAGCCCTTGTTATAACTATTTTAATTTTAACATAGAGACAGTTTTTTGTCAAGAAGGGTATCCCATAATTTCACATGATAACTCTCTGATCTGTTTACGTTTAATGATAAAAGATTGATATTGCTTAAAAACCCTATTTGACCTATAATCCATCGAAGTGATGGAGACCTTTTTTGTGATGATAAATGACCTACTTAACTCAGTGGTTAGAGTATTGCTTTCATACGGCAGGAGTCATTGGTTCAAATCCAATAGTAGGTAGAACTTATTAGATACCATGGAATCCGGTATCTAATAAGTTTTTCTACCCATCCTCTTTTTGTCGTTCTATAATAAGATTAGACTTCATTGTGTTCATTTTGTGAAATGGAATAAAGATGTAGTGTGTAGGGTATAATAAAAAACTCTTTTTATTTTGATTGAATGTATTTATGACTACTAATAGGAAATTGCATTGACAGCCTCTACTCGCGTTCTAGCTCGTCTGAGAGCTAAATTTGACTCAATTGCTTGTCTCTTACCCTCAGCTCTACTCAAGTTAGCTTCAGCTATTTCAAGAGTTTGTTGAGCTTCTTGTGGATCAATGTCAGTACTAATTTCCGCATCATTTCCTAAAATGGTGATCTCATTATTACTTATTCTAGCGAAACCGCCCATAAGAGCCACCGTTAACCATTGGTCGTTTAGTCGTATTCTCAAAAGGCCTATATCTACAGCCGCGGCAATGGGGGCATGATTTGGTAATATGCCAATTTGTCCACTATTAGTAGATAAAATAATCTCTTTCACTTTGGAATCCCAAATAATTCGATTAGGAGTCAGTACACAAAGATTTAAGGTCATTTCTTCAATTTGCTCTCCTCTTCTAAATTCAGAGCTTTCGCGGTTGCTTCATCGATGTTACCCACCAAATAAAAGGCCTGCTCGGGAAGACCGTCTAATTTTCCGGAAAGGATGAATTGAAATCCCCGAATTGTTTCTGCGAGACCAACATATTTCCCTGGAGAACCAGTAAAGACTTCTGCAACAAAGAAGGGTTGTGATAAGAAACGCTCAATCTTTCGTGCTCTTGCTACAGTTAAACGATCTTCTTCGGATAATTCGTCCAGCCCAAGGATAGCTATAATGTCCTGAAGTTCTTTGTAACGTTGTGAAGTTTGCTTAACCCTTTGCGCAGTTTCATAATGTTCCTCGCCAACGATCCGAGGTTGTAACATAGTTGACGTTGAATCCAAGGGATCTACTGCTGGATAAATACCTTTGGCAGCTAATCCTCTTGATAATACAGTAGTAGCATCTAAATGTGCAAATGTCGTGGCAGGAGCAGGGTCGGTTAAATCATCCGCAGGTACATAAACTGCTTGGATCGATGTTATAGATCCTTCTTTGGTAGAAGTAATTCTTTCTTGCAAAGAACCCATTTCCGTACTAAGGGTAGGTTGATAACCCACTGCAGAAGGCATTCTACCTAATAAAGCAGAGACTTCGGACCCTGCTTGAACGAAACGAAATATATTGTCAATGAATAAAAGTACGTCTTGCTCATTAACATCCCGAAAATATTCCGCCATGGTTAAGGCAGTCAAGCCAACTCTCATACGAGCTCCTGGCGGTTCATTCATTTGACCATAGACTAGAGCTACTTTGGATTCTGCAATATTTTTTTCATTAATCACCCCGGATTCTTTCATTTCCATGTAGAGATCATTTCCTTCACGAGTACGTTCACCTACTCCGCCAAATACGGATACGCCTCCATGAGCTTTGGCAATGTTGTTGATCAATTCCATGATGAGTACTGTTTTACCCACTCCAGCTCCCCCAAAGAGTCCTATTTTTCCTCCACGGCGATAGGGAGCTAAAAGATCCACCACTTTAATCCCTGTTTCAAAGATTGATAATTTCGTATCTAACTGTATGAAGGCGGGTGCAGATCTATGAATGGGAGATGTTGTGCGAATATCGACAGGACCTAAATTATCAACAGGCTCTCCAAGAACGTTGAAAATTCGTCCGAGAGTAGCTCCGCCGACTGGAACACTTAGAGGAGCTCCTGTGTCAATCACTTTCATTCCTCTCATCAGACCATCTGTAGCACTCATAGCTACA